TTTACAATTTTGACTTCGGTATTATATTGTTCAATACGTTCGCGGATAATTTTACTAATCTCATCTGCACGAATGGTTACCATGAGTATTTCTTAATTAAATTCTAGAATAGAAAAATGATGCCTATACTCTAAACTTACTAAAGAAGGACTAATCCGTTATTTTATATCTTTCATTTCCCCAAACATGCCAATATTAGCACTGATGGTACGTAAATGTAACTCGTTGTTCAAGCAACTATTCAGAGTTCCTAGAGCTCCTTGTAAGGCTTGTTGGAAAACCCGTTGTCGGACTTGATTAATCGCCCTTTGTTGTTCAAAATGAATAGTTTCGTTCTTGTAATTTTCTAATTGTTCCAAAGTCGTATAAATTGAATTAATTAAATTCAATTTTTCTCGTTCTATCTCAGAATAGCCATTCACTCGAAACCGATCTGCTTCCGTTTCGACTTTCCTTAAACGGGCCCGGGCTTTTTCCAGCTGTTCAATGGCTCCTTCCCGTAGTTCTTCTGAATTTCGAATAGTCTTCAAGATTCTCTGTTTTCGATTATCTAATAAATCACTTAATGAAAGTAGATTCTCTTTCCATTCATTTTTAAAATGTCTATGATCTCTTCCCGAACCAAACATGAATCTTTCGATTCATTTGGCTCTCACACTCAATTACTTATGGGAAATTTCCATATCTTTTGTTTTTGTAATGAGCCTATCCTCTCCTCTCTATTTGTATTCAAAATATATTGAAAGATATTGAAATTGATAACTAATACAAGACCCGAATTTTTGGAGGACTCTTCTGAACAAACAAATACTTGTCAGCAAAGTTGTTTTTTTTTTCTTCAAATCCAAAGAATTCTTATTAATTTATACATAGGTCATCGATTTCGCATTGTATAAAAAGGGGATGAGATAAAATATCCATTTTTTTTTATGACCCATTTTTCGAATTTTTCGCCGTAAAGAAGATTCAAGCTATTTTATCGACATGAGTGTTCTAAATCGAAAAAAATTCCAACGATTTTTTTTAAACCATTTTTTGTATTAACATAGTGGTAGAAAGAATACTACACTGCGTCTAGATTTAAAACTGCTTAGCTTTGCTTTAACCATGGTAATGGTCCAAAGTTGTTGGTTGATAGAGAATCAAAGTGGATTTAACAACAAATCACGAAATGCTATGGTTCTTAAATATTTTTTTTTTTTTCTTAATTTATTCAAAATTTAATTTCTTCAGAAGTAATTCGTGGGATCATGCACCTTTTTGTTTATAAATAACTAGGAAAAAGTGCAGTTGGTTGGATCCAACCTATTCTTGAAATAAACAACTCGCACACACTCCCTTTCCAAAAAAAACCAATACACCGAGCACTACACTTAGATTTATTGGATTTGTTGCTAAAATATCGGTATTAAACCCGAAACTTCCGGCGGATGGCCAGTAACCCAAAGAAAGGAAAGAATCGGTTATATTTTTCATATGATCTCCTCTTATGGATAGACTAATTATCTTTCTACGATTCTGAATTTATTGGTATATATATATATATATATTTAGTATATATACATATATATATATTATTGGTCGATTAATTGGATTGGAAGATTCCCCATAAGAATCGTACTTATTAGAATTAGATACTAGTTCTTATGTCAATTGCAAAATCTCTAGTTGTTTTAAACGCTTTCTAAAAATTTTCTGAATGAAAAAAAAAAAAAGGGGGGGATTGGACTAAAAGGGGAAGGAATAAGGCAAGCAGTATGTTAATTTCTCACCCTTACCTTAAATCAGTCCTTCCCCTGCGTTCTTGTACGAACGAATAAAGAATTGTAGGAGTGAAATCAAAATAATATAATTCGAAAAAGCAAGAGCAGCAAATCAAGTACACGGAAAAAGATATATGTATTTGTTTGTATTTTTCTATTTTTTTAGGGTTAAACAAAGGGATTCGCAAATAAAAGTGCTAATGCTACAACCAGCCCATAAATTGTTAAAGCTTCCATAAAAGCCAGACTAAGCAATAAAGTACCCCGTATTTTTCCCTCTGCCTCTGGTTGTCGCGCAATCCCTTCTACTGCTTGCCCTGCAGCAGTGCCTTGGCCAACCCCAGGTCCAATAGAAGCAAGCCCTACAGCCAACCCAGCAGCAATAACGGAAGCGGCAGAAATCAGTGGATTCATGATAAGTTCCTCTCACCCCAATAAAAAAAAAAGGAAATAGTTAATGATACAATCAACCAACTAATTATGACTTCATTTTTTCAATTAATAAATAAGATTTATTCAGTCGAAGTAATTGAGAATTAAAAAAAAATGGAAATAAAAATTTTTATTGAACTATCCGAACTACTTCATTATATATTCTTTTTTTTTCTATCCACGTAGTTTTTGTGAATCCATACAACTTTTGCTCTTATCTTACCTTATAAATTTGAACCATTTTTTTTTTATTCTTCGTTCTTTTTTCTTGATTTAATTTCGTTAGTCATTCATAAATATTCAATTCATAATTACGGATGAAACGGAAGGGCTTCGTTTTTTTGAATCCCTATCGAAATTTACAGTAGCAGGACAAATTTAGATAACTATATCCATAATTAGTTCATATAAAACTAGTTAATATCTAATATCACATATACATGTATTTCTTCCATACCGTAAACTAATTCTTCGTGTCTTAGATTCAATTGGATTCGCGAATCATTCTTTGAAACCTCCAAAAAGAAGGAGTTGTTTTATAGCTATTAGATTATATACACCTAGTTCGATTACCCTCGCTACTACTGTTTTTTTTAATCTCAAGTTTTTTTAAGCCTTAGCCCTTTTTTCTTTTTTATTATATCCATATGTATGGGATAATCAATCTAAAAAAATTCGTTAGACCAATTTTTGCATAGAAATATTGAAATTTGAGTGATCTAAATGGAAAATTTATTTATTTGGAAAATTGTTGAATGGAATATGAATGAAACGGAAATCCGTTCTAGTTTTATGTAATATCCTTTTTAATCACATGTCGTAAACGTAAATATCATACAAAGTTAAAGCTCTGAATATTTACAATATTAATATATCCTAATCTAACTGAATATTTACAATATTAATATATCCTAATCTAATAAATAATATTAAATTAAATATATTAAATATATATATATATTATAAATTATAAAACAAAATCATTTATGTTATAGATTGAATGAACAAAACAAAATACAACAAAAAACAATACAAAAAAGAGGATTCATCATTGGAAGGGAAATAGAAAGATTGGTCAAACAAAGAGTATTTTTAGTAAAAAAAATAGGAAAAAGATCTTTTAAATTTAAATAGATCTTTTTCCTATTTTTTTTTTTAACAATTCCCCGGTAATCTTTTCTATTTTACTGTTACACAAAATCATATACTTATTTTATTTATACCTTATTGATTGCATTTGATTTAACCCTTTATTAAAATGAAAATCAAAAGATTTCAAAACTTATTTTCTATTTTATGTATTTTTGTTGCCTAAGTATATTATCTTGAGCCGCACATACATTGTGGCGAGCTAAACTATAAACTAAAAAAACTAAAAAAAGACTATTTCGTAAATTAGTTAATGATGGCCTTCCATGGATTCACCTATATAAGCCGCAGCTAAAGTAGCAAAAATAAGGGCTTGAATACCGCTTGTAAATAATCCAAGGAACATGACAGGTATAGGAACTACTAAGGGCACTAAAGAAACAAGAACAACAACTACTAATTCATCAGCTAATATATTTCCGAAAAGTCGAAAACTAAGCGACAAGGGTTTTGTGAAATCTTCTAAGATGTTAATTGGTAGAAGGATTGGAGTTGGTTGGATGTATTTACCAAAATAAGCTAATCCTTTTTTTGAAAGACCCGCATAGAAATATGCTACTGATGTAAGTAACGCTAATGCAACAGTAGTATTTATATCATTTGTGGGTGCAGCTAACTCCCCGTGAGGTAACTGTATCATTTTCCAAGGCAAAAGAGCCCCTGACCAATTCGAAACAAAAATAAATAGAAACATAGTTCCAATAAAGGGAACCCACGGACCATATTCTTCCCCAATCTGAGTTTTGCTCACGTCTCGAATGAATTCAAGGACATATTCAAAGAAATTCTGACCGAAAGTGGGAATGGTTTGTGGATTTCTAACAACTAAAATGGCTGAAACTAATAAGATAGCAATTACAACCCAAGAAGTAATAAGTACTTGGGCATGCACTTGGAACCCTCCTAATTGCCAATAGAGATGTTGACCTACTTCCACAGAAGATATATCGTATAATCGTTTTAATGTGTTGATGGAACATAATAGAATATTCATATTGCCCCGCCCTCGAAAATAAATAGAACTTGAAAAGGAATTATTTTTATTCAACCATCTCTTTTTTGAATTGTCTGCTTAAATCTTATATTTTGAATACCGACTAATCACATAATATTTCTGGTTTTTTTTCTTTTTGTTTTTTGCACAATTTAGTAATTTAGTTATAGTATAGTAAGCGATTCTATAAAATCTACGAAGTTCCCAACTGAATAATTTATTTATTTTATTATTCATTAAGAATTTCGTATATAGCTAGAACGACCCTCACAAATTGCAAATACTAATTTGTTAAGAATTAATCGGATTGAGGCTATAGCATCATCATTAGCTGGAATTGAAATATCCGCGAGATCCGGGTCACAATTTGTATCGATTAAACAAATCGTTGGAATTCCCAAAGTTATACATTCTCTAAGAGCGGTATACTCCTCTTGCTGATCAACTATTATCACAATATCGGGTAACCCCGTCATGTATTTAATGCCACCCAGATGGGTTTCCAAGTGAGATAATTGTCTCTTCAACATAGCGGTATCCTTTTTTGGAAGACTGTTGATTCTGCCCGTCTTTTGTTCCGTTCTCAAGTCCCTGAACTTATGAAGTCTCGTTTCTGTAGTATACCAATTGGTTAACATGCCGCCGAGCCATTTTTTATTAACATAATGACACCGAGCTCTTGTTGCAGCCCGTGCTATTGAATCAGCTGCTTTATTTTTTGTGCCAACAATTAAGAATTGTTTCCCCTTACTTGCTGCATCAAAAACTAAATCACAAGCCTCTGATAAAAAGCGAGCAGTTCTAGTAAGATTTATAATATGAATACCCTTACGTTTTGTGGATATATAAGGTGCCATTCTAGGATTCCATTTTCTAGTACCATGGCCAAAATGAACTCCTGCTTCCATCATCTCTTCCAAAGTTATGTTCCAATATCTTTTTGTCATTGATCCCCACAAAAAAAAGAGAGAGACAGAGTGTCCTGAAATAGAAATAAAAGTTTTGTTCCGATGGAACCTTCTCTTCTATCGAAGACTGGCCGTTGATACATGGTCCAGGCCATTCATTTTTTTTATACTTTTTTTTTTTTCTTAATTTTCTTTTAATTTTGAATCAAACGACCCCCCCGCTTCTTAAAGGAGTAAATAAATCCGCTTTTAGCAATCATTTAATCCTAGGAAATGATTGCTGCGACGTATCACATAAATTCTTGAAAATTAAGAAATCAAATAATTCTCTGTGGTGGAACAAAATATCTTTTATTTCTTCCTCGAATAAATTCTTTTTTTTCGGGGCAATTTTGGTATGTTGTCTTAGCTTTGAAGGGTGTATTACTTTTTTGAACCCGGTACCAACAGGTATCATTCCCCCCAAAACAACGTTTTCTTTCAGACCTTTCAACCAATCGATACGACCTCGGAGAGCAGCTTTTGCTAAAACTCTAGCAGTTTCTTGAAAACTCGCTTCGGATATGAAACTTTGGGTATTCAGAGATGTTTTTGTTATTCCCAATAATAGAGCTCGGTAACAAATTACTTCTTCCAAGGCACGCCCCGCTCGTTCAGCTCGCAACAATCCAATTTGTTCACTAGGTGAAAAAACATTAGACATTCCATCTTCTGAAACCAATACTTTTGATGTTATTTGACGTACAATAATCTCTATATGTCTATTATGTATGTTCACTCCTTGGGATCGATAAACCTTTTGGATTTTATTAACCAAAGAAATTCGACTTTGGACGATAGTTAGCTCAGCACCAATAAAAAATCTCCAGGGAATGCCGAGAATTTTTGTTATACGCTCGTTCCAAGCGTCGACTCTCTTCCCTAGGTTCATCGATATTGAATCAATCGAACGCACTTCTAATACCTGTTCCACTTTTGGAAGACCTTGTGTTATATCACCTGATCTCGATTTTTCATAAATAAATGTGACTAATATATCTCCTTCAAAAAGGATTTCTCCATAATGACCATGAACTGTTGCTCCTGGAGTCGCCAAATAGGTGTTAGCCGATCTTATTAATACAGAATCAATTTGAAGAATTAAAACTTGCCCCGATTTTAGGTGTAGTCCACTTTTTGTTGTTTGAGCTAGACATACATTTTCACAAATAAATTGTCCCAGGCTAATTATTGTAATCGTTTTTTCAAAATATTTATGATCATAAATATGATGGAGAAAATGCCAATTCAAACGGAATGGATTTAAAAGGATGTTGCTGCACGGATCGGGCTTATAAATTCTCTCGTTTTCGTCCATTAAATAATATTTAAATACTTGACAAGTTAAAGGAAACTTGTCAAGTTGCAAATTCTTATTCATCGTGATCTGATTATGAGTTATTAAAAGGTAAAATGAATAAGAATTTGCAACTTGAAGTGCTATTCCTAAAGGGCCTAATGAATTATTAATTGGAATTAGAGGATCTTTTTTAATTTTTTGAATTTTCTTTTTTAGCCCGTTGTGGTATTTTACATTGCTGAATGGTCCTATTTGAAAACAATCAGATGATGACAAAATTATCAAAGATCGGCATTCTGTATTTCTGTTCAATAACACACGAATAGTTCCATGATTTTGGATATGTGATTGTTGAATTTTTGCCTTGGAATAAATAGGAAAAAATGGATTGATATTGATTCGATCTGACTCATTATTCGAGATCCATTCTGAACCGGACGGGTCATTCCTTTTTCTGATATACGAAATATGGGATTTCGCTAAGTCAATTCTTAGGAAATCTCCAATCAAACCATTTGTACTTACTTCAACAAAAGAAGCACGGGATTCTTCGATAGAAGAACTTTTTTTGTCTTGATCCCAATTCAATACTAAACAAGTCCGAACTAATTGAATGCTTGTGTCAGAAATTTTACGAATTGATTTTCCATTTCCATAAAGAATATAATTGAGAACTTTAAGTTCCAAATTATTCCTTTCCTCGAACAGATCTTGGGGAAAAAGTTTTACTAAATTGATACCGTTCGTTATTTCATATAGAATTACGGGTCGAACCAAAACAAAATACTTTTTCTTGATAGTTGTGATCCATTGGACATAGATCCAATTTTTAATTTTTTTTGATTCCTTCGAATCTTTTTTTTTTAACCTTTCGGGTCGTATCAAAATGCCACTGTGTCGGTATACCTTATCCATCTCTCCAGGAAAATAGATATCCCCAGAAAATATTTGTAATTCAATCTTTTTTTTTTTCTTCTCCATTCGCACCAATCCGCCTACTCGACTTCTTATATTTAAAGTGATTGGTGTATCGGCTCCAATGATACTGTTGTTCCGTACCATTATGGAAGAAGGTTCAGGTAAAATATGCACTTCTTCGGGAATGAAAAAAAGTCGATCTACTTTGATTTGGTATTTTGGTTTAAATTCTTTGATTCCTTGATATTCAATTAAATCCTCTTTTTTAAAAAGAGGGGGGATTCCAATAGTCCTATATTTAGGAATTCCTGAACTTTGCGTTCTATATTGAGGATCGTCGAAATGAGCAAGAATACTATTTCTACGAAAAATACCATTCAAGGGTATTTCAATCGAGATATCAGAAAAGGACATTAATTGTTTGTTTGGCTCTTGAATCGATTGGAATGGAAATGGAATGATGAATCCATTTCTTCGCCTCTTTGCCAATAAATCCGAAGTCATGTGGGAAATAGTAGGATGTATAAAATGACAATGATACATACATATAGTTGGATTAAATCCTGAATAATCTGAAATCCGACTTTCTTTTTTACTGTAAAGGTTAGAACTAAACAATTTATGTCTTACTAGATCATTTTTTACAAAATCATTATTTACAAAAGGGTTAGAAATAGATCTTTCTCCAATAGAACGAGAATGAGTGTTCATTTGATCTTGATCCTTGAAGAGTGAAAAAGATAGTGCACTCCACCTGCACGACCTTCCTGATAATATCCATAAATGGCTTGTCTTTGGTAAGATATGTACATTACTACATTTAAATTCAGAAGCATGGTTTACATCGGTACTCCAATGCATTTCTCCCTGTGAGTCAGAATAAATATATTTTCGAACTCTCTCCTTCAAATTCAAAGTGTATGTTCCCGCGCGAATCTCAGCAATTACTTGCTCTGATTTTACATATTGATCATTTTGAACTAATAAAAAACTTTTTGGTGGAATAGTCACGTTATGAAGAATATCATCACTTTCAATAGTTACATACAAGTCTATATAAGATACAAAAGCAGGATGCCCATGACGTGTACGCGTAGGATGAACCAAATCCTCATTGAATTTTATTTTTCCATTAGATGGGGCTCGCACATGTTCTGCAGTACCCCCTGTGAATACTCCACCTGTATGAAAAGTTCTTAATGTTAGTTGAGTGCCCGGTTCTCCAATCGATTGGCCCGCAATAATTCCTACAGCTTCGCCCAATTCTACCAGGTTGCCATGAGTCGGACTCCGACCATAACACAATCGGCAGATCCAAGATGTATTCCTACAAGTAAAGGGGGTTCGAATAGATATTGATTGTGTTTGAAAATTTATGAATCGATTGATAAGTCCAATCCCAATATCTTGATTTCGAATGGCAATACATCGTGAACCTATATAGATATCGTCTGCTAATACACGACCAATTAATGTTTGTATCAAAACTCTTTCTGGCATCATTCCATTCCGGGTATTTACAGAAATTCCTCGAATGGTACCACAATCCACTCGTCGTACAACAATGTGCTGAACCACTTCAACAAGTCTGCGAGTAAGATATCCAGCATCTGATGTTCGTACAGCAGTATCTACAACCCCCTTACGGGCTCCGTAACACGAAATAATATATTCTGTTAAAGAGAGTCCTTCGCGTAAATTGCTTTGAATGGGTAAATCAATCATTTGTCCTTGTGGATCTGACATTAATCCTCTCATACCTACTAATTGGTGTACTTGAGATGCATTTCCTCTAGCCCCTGAGAAAGACATTATATGGACTGGATTAAAGGGGTCAGTCATCCTAAAATTAGGATTCATTTCTTGTCGCAAATATTCACTTGTAGCATACCATATCTCAATGGATTGTCGTAATTTTTCTACCGCATGTACATTTCCATAATGATGATGTTTTTCCAAAATCAAACTTTGTTGTTCAGCGTCTTGGACTAGCCACCCCTTAGAAGGTATTGTTAAAAGATCATCGATTCCTAAGGAAATAGATGTAGCAGTAGCTTGACGGAACCCCAAAGTCTTTACTTGATCCAGGATGTGTGATGTATATGCCATTCCGAAGTGATCTATTAATCTACTAATAAGTCGTTTAATGGCAGTTCCACCTATCACTTTATTGTGAAAGACCAGATTGGCCCGTTCTGCCATAAGTACCTCCATATTCTGCTTAGTGGGATTAAGTTCAACAATGGGTTTGAGTCAATGATTTGAAAACTGCCTTTTCCTTATGTTGATTCGCGTAGAAATTAAAAAAAAAAACTATGATCCTGCCTGATCCTAGTTAAGACCTGAATTCAAACCGGCATCAGAAATTTACTTAGCTTAGATACCATGTAAATAGGCCCGACAAAAGCCTTGTATAGCTTCTTCGATTTCTCGATAAAAAGAAATATGACCAACGGTAGTTCGAATGTATATACAACAAATTTCTTTTTTTATACTT